CAGTTTTTAAGTGACCTTTGGATATAAATCCCGAGAATTTCTATTTTTCCTTGAATGTGTCATTGAAAGGTAAAGGATTAAATCCTTTTAAGAAATAAAGTTTTTGGTCGGAATATGAATAAAACCGAAAGACCCCTTAACCATTAAGGGGGTTAATAGAACGAATCACACTTTTACCACTAAACTATACCCGCTACAATGCGATTATTATATACAAATGGGCCTTTTGTCGAACAGGGGAATTGGGCGTAATCAAGAAAGGATCATAAAAGAATCCTAAAATTTAGAGTGGTAATGTTTAATGTTTTTCGTGGGGTTTTAATTTAATGAGATTCGAAAAAGAGGGCTCGTTTAAATATAAATAACTAAATAACAAGTTCTATCTTTTCTTTTGCTGGAAGAGTGTTGATAGAGACGGCTCACCAAAATCGCTGAAATCATAACATAAAAATGCATTGTGTAAGGTTTCATTTTTTTATTCCAGAAAGGCAGTCAAGTAAATAAATAAGCAAGAAAGAATAATACGAAATGAAATGAGACTATTATTTTATATAATAAGAATGGAAATAGTCCTTCTTCTTTTTGGTCTTGTTTTAATAGCAGGAATTTTTCAAATCAGATCAATTTAGCTAGAATTCGTTGGAACAAAAAAAGGCCCGGCTGGGTATTGACCAGGCCAGGCCATGGAAATCAAAGGTCACTTCTAACAAAATCAAAGCAAGGAGGTCTTCGTTCTTTATCTTTATATTTCTTTTTCTTTCTATTGGATTTTTGGAGCATCTAAATGGAATTGCTAATTATATCTAATTATATAATAAAGAAGGAGAAAGAAAGACTTTTTTTAATCCGTACTTCATGTGTAATGTAACATAGTTATTATCTTTTTCAATTGGGAGAGATGGCTGAGTGGACGAAAGCGGCGGATTGCTAATCCGTTGTACGAGTTATTCGTACCGAGGGTTCGAATCCCTCTCTTTCCGTTTCCGTTGATGACTTGATATTTTATTTTTCTTTCAAATTTAGCAAACCCTTTTTTATTTTTTCCTAGTTAAACGCGTGGAATAGATAATTAAGAAAATTTGAAAATCAAGCAAGAAAAACGAAAAAACCTTTTTATTTTATTCTTCACGTCCAGGATTCCGTCCCGTATCATTGGATAGGAATCCAAAGATGAAGAGAGAAACAAAGAATATTACTACTGTGTAAACGAAAAGTTTGAGAGTAAGCATTACACAACCTCCAAGATCATTTTTTGAAAAAAAAAAAAAACGAGAAAAGAGAATAGATCCTCAATTTTTATATCACATATCCTATTTTGACACCACGAAATGAAGTGCTTTCTAGAAATAGAAAAGAATTTTCAGAACTTCATTTGTAATTTGTAATAAGAGTCTTTGATTACCAAAAATGACTTTCATACCCATAATTAGGTATTGTAGGGGACCCTAACCCTATATAAGATAAGGTCTTTCACTGGAAAAAAGGCCAGAATGGAGAAATGGGGCGAGCCGGATTTATCGCGGCTATCCAATATCCAAGAATTTCAATGTTTGAATCGAAGGTTCATACTGTAAGACTTATTTGATCTTATCAATTGTTATAATTTTTTCTCGAATAAATCATGAATTTTCTAGGATAGTATTAAAGATCTTATCGAAAACTTACAGCAGCTTGCCAAACAAAGGCTAAAAGAAAAAAGAACAGAGGTATGACTGGCATAACATCTACGATTGGATTCAAAAAAGCATAGGCTTCGGGCAATTTGGCGAAGAAAAGACTACTCGGATAAAGGGCGTAATTAAGACAGATCAAACTAAAGATATTAAGCATAACAGACATTTTGTTCTTGGAGATAATTGCATTTTGATTGAGTTATTGATATAAGGAAAAATGAAGAAAGTAAGGTAGACAAAAAATCCTTCTTTTTCTTTGAACCCGCCCAATCAAAAATCCTCCAATTCTCAAAGGAGAATAGAAGAAATCATACTTTCATACAATATCTTAATTGAATTATATGTAATGATCAATAAATTCAGTTGAATTCTATATCTACACGTGTCAAAATCCTAGCACAAATCTGGAATCTATTCTATAAAGATTTTCTATAAATAAAAGATTTTCTATAAATAGTTGCACTGGAATTGACGAACACTTAATACCAATATTATTCTTTATTTAGTGTCGAATAAAAATATAAATGGGGCGTCGCCAAGTGGTAAGGCAACGGGTTTTGGTCCCGCTATTCGGAGGTTCGAATCCTTCCGTCCCAGAGCATATCCATTTTATCCTTATCCGAATAAAGATTCGTTTTTTATTGTTTAAAGGTCTAATATTGGATAGAATATGATTCTTCTTTATTTTCTGATTTTGAATCATTCTTTTCTGAATCATATCTCGGTTTTTCACAAAATGAACTAAATAGAGTTCAAATGACATGCAGATGAATCTATTTGTGATCCAGGTAAGATGGGACATAGATCACAACACAAGAGTTTTAATAAAAAAAAATAGGCGGGTTTTTCATTATACGCTCATTCCCTTCATATTGAAGCAAGTTAGTTACTTAGAAAAACCTTACGTCCCATATCTATTTGAATTTTCAATGATCTTTTTTGAATCGAAATGCGAAAGAACCCATCTTCACTATCTCTTATCCCCTATCCCTTAAATGAGGTAGCCCAACTAGTAATTTTCTGCGTATCTCTGAAAGAGGGAGTTAATTAAATTCAATCCAAATTTAATCAAATTAATAAGTTAGGGTTAGAGTAAAATAAAAAATAGGAGCAAGGGCTTAATTTCAACTTGTTTGTCTTTGGCCCTAGACAGTCTTCATTCCGTAAACGTAAAAAAGGATCCTTTTTGAGACCCATCAATTCCCATTGAATTGGTGGAGTACATAGGTGTTAATCAGCAACGAAAAGTATTAATTTAAATATCTGTGTCTGCCCGAATCTCATTAACAAGGAATCAAGTTACATATGTAACCGATATTTTTTCTTTGCACTTTTTAGGTATTTGGTATTTGTTGTTTGATAATTGTAAATCTATGGAAAGATTGAGACGAAGAGTAATTTATACATTTTATTCACTTTACTTTATGGCAAGGTTGAAGAAAGATTACTTAAACTCAGGTTAAACAAAATATGAAAATACATATAAAATGAGGAAGTGCTTAGCTTATATGTATGTATTGTTATCCTAGTTCAGTGACAACAGTCTTTCTATTTTTGTGAAAAAGAATTTTCATCCCTAAAAAAATTAAAATATTTAACATAGAATAGCCATAACAATAGCGATTGTTCAGTCTATCTGATAGATATGAAAACCCCCTATTCGTTCATCTGATTGATAAAATCAGAATCAAAAGTATAAGAATCTCCATTTTTCTCTTACATCATCCCCTTTTATCCATCTCACGAAAAAATAAATTTGATTTATAGAGATTTATCTTTCTTATGATGATCAAATGTAGTCTTTACTGTAAAACTTTATTCAAATAATGATGTCGAAATAGGAAACTTTTTCAATTATGAATATTTGTAATGATTCCTTATGGGTTGAATCTTTGGTAAGTGGGAGATGAGTCAATCTATCTTATTGAGTCATTTGAAGATGCAGATTCAAACGAAATTGATTTATTCATGTTATTTATGTTAGTTATGTATTTCTATTTCCGTATATTTCTGTTAGATATTTCTTTTAGTTTTTATAGATTCATAGAAAAATGTTTCATTCATACAATAAACAATAAAAGACGGGGTCTTGCTAAGATTTCTTCCGAAAAATCTTTATCTTCTATGTATAGAAGAAAAAAGGTATAGATTACTATGTCTCTGTACCGACTGAACCAATGACTATTCATGATTCCATAATTGAATCAATTCCATACTGGTTCCAAATTAGAGGAATGTTATGGTAAAACTTCGTTTAAAACGATGTGGTAGAAAGCAACGTGCGACTTGAAGGACACGATCCGGTGTGGATTCTTATTCTTACATCCACCATTTTATATAGGAATGAAGGTGCTCTTGGCTCGACATCGTTTTTCTATTCTACTAGAACCCCTCTTTTTTGGTTGGGTTGTAATGTAAATAGTCCATGGTGGAGCTCGAGTAGAAAGTATTGATTCATTTCTCGGGGGCAAGGATCTAGGGTTAATGCCAATCAATAAATTGGAACAACTTCGTAAGTATATCTTCGATATAGAAATCGAAAGGATCCGATTCGAGCAAGTTTTCAATTCAAAACATAAATTTGTTGGAATTGCTAAAACTCTTTCGATCCACAGTGTATCGCGCGCGAATCAACCGTCGGTATGATTCTTTGATAGAAAGAAATCACAAAAGGGGTATGTTGCTACCATTTTGAAAAGATTAAGAAGCACCGAAGCAATGTCTAAACCCAATGATTTAAAACAAAGATAAAGGATCCCAGAACAAGGAAACACCACTTCAATTGTCTCAATAACTGGATCCGACTAAAGAATCCAAATAGATTTTAAACGAGACAAAAAGGGGGGGGTTAAAGACCACTCAATAAATAAATTGCTTAAAAATTTTTCTTTGAGCTATTTGAGAATTATCCAACTTGAGTTATGAGTACAAATGATTTTTTATTTTTCAGGAAGGAAGAATAAAAAAATGACTAATGAGTTAAATCATAGTCTAATTTATTTTATGTATCCCTTTGCTTTGCTATTTATTAGCATTTTATCCATAGCCAAAACTTCGAATCATTTTTTCTCGAGCCGTACGAGGGGAAAACTTCCTATACGTTTCTGGGGGGGGGTATTTTTCATCTACATCTATCCCAATGAGCCGTCTATCGAATCGTTGCAATTGATGTTAGATCCCGAAGAGAAGGACGAGATCTTCGGAAAGTGGGTTTTTATGATCCGATCAAGAATCAAACTTATTTAAATGTTCCCGCCATTCTATATTTCCTTGAAAAAGGGGCTCAGCCTACAGGAACTGTTCGGGATATTTTAAAGAAGGCAGAGG